GCCGGAGTCCTACTCATGGTGACCTGGTCGAGTTGGGAGAAGCCGTAGGCATTATTGCGGGTCAATCAATTGGGGAACCGGGGACTCAACTAACATTAAGAACTTTTCATACTGGTGGAGTATTCACGGGTGGTACTGCCGAACATGTACGAGCTCCTTCTAATGGAAAAATAAAATTTGATGAGGGTTTGGTTCATCCCACACGTACCCGTCACGGGCATCCTGCTTTTCTATGTTTTATAGACTTGTATGTAACTATTGAGAGTCGGGATATTAGACATAATGTAAATATTCCAACAAAAAGTTTGATTTTAGTTCAAAATGATCAATATGTAGAATCAGAACAAGTGATTGCCGAGATTCGTGCCGAAACGTCCACCTTTCATTTTAAGGAGAGGGTTCAAAAACATATTTATTCTGAGTCAGAAGGAGAAATGCACTGGAGTACTGATGGCTATCATACGCCCGAGTATCCATATAGTAATGTTCATCTATTACCAAAAACAAGTCATTTATGGATATTAGCAGGAGGTCTATGCAGATCCAATTCCAATATAGTATCTTTTTCACTCCACAAAGATCAAGATCAAATGAATGCTAATTCATTTTCTCTCAAAGATATCTTTGATCTCTCACTGACTAATGATCAAGTAAGACATAAATTGTTGGATACTTTTGGTAAAAAAGATAGGGAAAGTCTTGACTATTCAAAACCTTATCGAATCATATCTAAGGGTCATTGGAATCTCATAGAGCCTTCTACTTATATTCGTCAAGAGAATTCTTTGGCGAAAAAGCGAAGAAATAGATTTGTGATTCCCTTACAATATGATCAAGAACAAGAAAAGAAACTAATACCCTGTTTTGGTATTTCGATTAAAATACCTATAAATGGTATTTTACGTAGAAATAGTATTCTTGCTTATTTTGATGATCCGCGATACAGAAGAAGCAGTTCAGGAATTACTAAATATGGGATTGTCGAAGTATCTTCAATCGTAAAAAAAGAAGATTTGATTGAGTATCGAGGAGCAAAAGATTTTAGTCCGAAATACCAAACGCAAATGAAAGTAGATCAATTTTTTTTCATTCCCGAGGAAATACATATCTTACCCGGATCTTCGCCCATAATGGTCCGGAACAATAGTATCATTGGAGTAGATACACGACTTGTTTTAAATATAAATACAAGAAGTCGAGTAGGTGGATTAGTCCGAGTGGAGAGAAAAAAGAAAAGTATAGAACTGAAAATATTTTCTGGAGATATTCATTTTTCTGGAGAGGTGGATAAAATATCTAGGCACAGTGGCATTTTGATACCACCAGGAATTGGAAAAAAAGATTCTAAAGGATCAAAAAAATTAAAAAATTGGATCTATGTCCAACGCATTACACCTACCAAAAAAAAGTATTTTGTTTTGGTTCGGCCCGTAGTCACATATGAAATAGCTGATGGGATAAATTTAGCAACACTTTTCTCTCAGGATCTCTTGCAGGAAAAGAATAATGTCCAACTTCGAATTGTCAATTATATACTTTATGAAAATGGCAAGTCAATTCGAGGAATTTCTCACACAAGTATTCAATTAGTTCGAGCTTGCTTAGTATTGACTTGGGACCAAGAAAAAAAGAGTTCTATAGAAGAAAAGGGTTATGCTTCTTTTGTTGAAATAAGGACAAATGATCTGCTTTGTTATTTCATCCGAATTGAGTTAGTAAAGTCCACTCTTTCGTATACCGAAAAAAGGTATGATACGGCAGGTTCAGGATTGATTTCCAATAATGAATTAGATCGTATTCATAGAAAAAATCCTTTTGATTCCAAGGTGAAGATTCAAATATTTCCCCAACATCAGGGAACTCTTGGTACGTTGTTGAATCGAAATAAGGAATGCCAATCTTTCCTAATTTTGTCATCATCCAATTGTTCTCGAATTGGTCCCTTCAATACTTCGAGATATAATAATGCGACAAAAGAATTGGATCCCATGACTCCAATTAGGTATTTGTTGGGTCCTTTAGGTACTATTGTGCCTAGAATAGTAAATTCTCGTTCATCTTACTATTTAAGAACTTATAATCAAGTCTTTTTAAAGAAATCTTTTTTGCTTGAAAATTTTCAACAGACTTTACAAGTGCTTCAAGTACCTCCATTTCAATACTGTTTCCTAGATGAAAATAGTAGGATTTATAATCCCGATCCTTGCAGTAACATCATTTGGAATTCATTCCATTTGAATTGGTGTTTTCTCCATCACGATTCTTGTGAAGAGGCATGGACAATAATTAGCCTTGGACAATTCCTTTGTGAAAATGTATATCTATTGAAATATGGATCACGCATAAAAAAATCTGGTCAAATTTTCATTGTTCATGTTGATTCTCTAGTTCTAAGATCAGCTAAGCCCTATTTGGTCACTCCAGGAGCAACTGTCCATGGTCATTATGGGGAAACCTTTTATGAAGGAGATACATTAATTACATTTATATATGAAAAGTCGAGATCTGGTGACATAACGCAAGGTCTTCCAAAAGTAGAACAAATCTTAGAAGTTCGTTCAATTGATTCAATATCGATGAACCTCGAAAGAAGAGTTGAAGGTTGGGACGAACGTATCCGAAGGATACTTGGGATCCCCTGGGGATTCTTGATTGGAGCTGAACTAACCATAGCCCAAAGTCGTATCTCTTTGGTTAATAAGATACAAAAGGTTTATCGATCCCAGGGGGTACAGATCCATAATAGACATCTAGAGATTATTGTACGTCAAGTAACATCAAGAGTTTTGGTTTCCGAAGATGGAATGTCTAATGTTTTTTTACCTGGGGAATTTATTGGATTGTTGCGAGCAGAACGAGCAGGGCGCGTTTTGGACGAATCAATCTGTTATCGGGCAATCTTATTGGGAATAACGAAGTCATCTCTGAATACTCAAAGTTTCATATCCGAAGCAAGTTTTCAAGAAACTGCTCGAGTTTTAGCAAAAGCTGCTCTACGAGGTCGTATTGATTGGTTGAAAGGCCTGAAAGAAAACGTTGTTCTGGGGGGGATTATACCGGTTGGTACCGGATTCAATAAATTAGTACATTGTTCAAAGCAAGACAAAAACATTCATTTGAAAATCAAAAGGAAGAATCTATTCGAGTTGGAAATGAGCGATATTTTGCTACACCATAGAGAATTATTTTGTTCTTGTGCCCAAAAACTTTCCATGAGACATCAGACCAATCTTTTACGTAATGTATCCTAACAAGAGGTTTATTCTTTTTTTTTATTTCATTGATTATGGATTTCATAATCAATGAAATAAAAAAAAAAGAATGAAATTCATAGTTTGGGTCGTAGATCAATGGTCAATCCTGGTAGAAGGTTCCGTCGGAACAATTCTTTATTTCATAAGGTACTGAATCTCTTTGAAAAAAAAAAGAAAAAGAGAAAGTGTGGGAAAATGGGAAGACGATATTGGAACATCAATTTGGAAGAAATGATGGAAGCAGGAATTCATTTTGGTCATGTTACTAATAAATGGAATCCTAGAATGGCTCCTTACATCTCGGCAAAGCGTAAAGGTATTCATATTACAAATCTTACTATAACTGCTCGTTTTTTATCAGAAGCCTGCGATTTAGTTTTTGATGCAGCAAGTAGGGGAAAAAGATTCTTAATCGTTGGCACCAAAAAGAAAGCAGCGGATTTAGTAGCATCAGCAGCAATAAGGGCTCGATGTCATTATGTTAATAAAAAATGGCTTGGTGGTATGTTAACGAATTGGTCTACTACAGAAACAAGACTTCAGAAGTTCAGGGACTTAAGAGCAGAACAAAAGATGGGGAAACTCAATCGTCTTCCTAAAGGAGATGCAGCAATGTTGAAGAGAAAGTTATCTACTTTGCAAGCATATCTTGGCGGGATCAAATATATGACGGGATTGCCCGATATTGTAATTATCGTGGATCAGCAAGAAGAATATACGGTTCTTCGAGAATGTGTCATTTTGGGTATTCCGACGATTTGTTTAATCGATACAAATTGTGATCCAGATCTTGCAGATATTTCTATTCCGGCCAACGATGATGCTATAGCTTCGATTCGATTGATTCTTACCAAATTAGTATCTGCAATTTGTGAGGGCCATTCTAGTTATATAAAAAATGGTTGATTATCTTATCATTACTCTTAAGAAGAAGAAATAAGAAGGTTAGTTTGTTTTTGGTGAACTCTCTTTGATTGTTACTATTTTGGTTTGCATCTTTTGGAGTTTGAACTATGTTTTGACTATCAAATAATATTGAAAAGAAAAAATAAAAATGATTGGTATTTTTTTTATGTGATTTCTCGGTATCCAAAATATACGATTCATAACTTAAATTCATGAATGAATATAGGTGAATTGAGAAAGAGATGGTTGAATAAAAATAATCACTTTTTTGAAGTTTGATTTATGTTAGAGGACAATATGAATGTTATACCATGTTCCATTAAAACACTCAAAGGGTTATACGATATATCAGGTGTAGAAGTAGGCCAACATTTATATTGGCAAATAGGAGGTTTACAAATTCATGCCCAAGTACTTATCACTTCTTGGGTTGTAATTGCTATCTTATTAGGTTCAGTCATCATAGCTGTTCGGAATCCGCAAACCATTCCGACCAACGGTCAGAATTTCTTCGAATATGTCCTTGAATTTATTCAAGACTTGAGCAAAACTCAGATTGGAGAGGAGTATGGTCCTTGGGTTCCTTTTATAGGAACGATGTTCCTATTTATTTTTGTTTCTAACTGGTCAGGTGCTCTTTTACCTTGGAAAATCATAAAATTACCTCATGGGGAGTTAGCTGCGCCCACGAATGATATAAATACTACTGTTGCTTTAGCTTTACCTACGTCAGTGGCATATTTCTATGCGGGTCTCAGGAAAAAAGGATTGGGATATTTCGGGAAATACATTCAACCAACTCCAATACTTTTACCAATTAATATTCTAGAAGATTTCACAAAACCTTTATCTCTTAGTTTTCGACTTTTCGGGAATATATTGGCTGATGAATTAGTGGTTGTTGTTCTTGTTTCTTTAGTGCCTTCAGTAGTTCCTATACCTGTCATGTTTCTTGGATTATTTACAAGTGGTATTCAAGCTCTTATTTTTGCAACTTTGGCTGCGGCTTATATAGGTGAATCCATGGAGGGTCATCATTGACTCACTTTCAAAATAGTCTTTTTTGAAGCTTATCCCAATTCAAGCAATGCGGGGGTTCGGGGTTCAATATAATCCACTGGGTTGGAGAAGAGAATGCAAATAGCTACATGTATGTATATATGAAGAAATATATATGATATTGCAGATAAAAAGATAAAGAAGGGTTGGAGATCATGTATATGTAATACCTATGAGTATCAATCCTTGTGTATGTTTTGAAGAATGGTTTCAGAATACAATTTCATAGAATAAAAAAGAATAAAAAGTGCAGGTGATTTACGTTATGGAAGAAAAAAAGTATATGTTATTTACTAGTTAAATGGTAATTACCCCTATCTCTTTTTTTTCTAGCCCACTGCATTTAGATGGATTCCCATATAAGTCCTTTTTGTATTTTGTCTTTGATTGTGAATTGAATGAAAGAGAAAAAATAGAATAAAAAAATAGAATAATTTATAAACAAGGAAACGCAATGACTAAAACCGTATACATATTTCTTTACATAAGGTAGAAATACATAAGGTAGAAAGGAAAAACGGTCTATCGAAGTAGTTCTGACAATTCAGTAATATTATGAATTCCATTTGGAACTTTTAGCTACTTCGACCCGATATATTTTAGTGAAAAAGATCAAAAAATAAAAAAGAAGTTTAGTAAGGTAATAGAATATTAAAGTAGAAGTAGAAAAAATAGATTAAGTACTAATTCATTGGTTGGTTGTATCATTAACCATTTTTTTTTTGTGCGAGGAACTTACCATGAATCCACTTATTTCTGCTGCTTCCGTTATTGCTGCTGGATTGGCTGTAGGGCTTGCTTCTATCGGACCTGGGGTTGGTCAAGGTACTGCTGCGGGCCAAGCCGTAGAAGGTATTGCGAGACAACCAGAAGCAGAGGGTAAAATACGAGGTACTTTATTGCTTAGTCTGGCTTTTATGGAAGCTTTAACAATTTATGGACTGGTCGTGGCATTAGCTCTTTTATTTGCAAATCCTTTTGTTTAATGTTGAATTTCATCGTAGAAAAAAAATGTAAAAAAAAAAAAAAAGAAGAATAAAAGCATATAATAATAATAAGCGGAGTGATACAAAAAGAACTCTGTTCTTTGTTAGTCCTATCTATAAGGGGAGAGCATATGAAAAATATAACCGATTCTTTTGTTTCCGTGGGGCACTGGCCATCCGCTGGGAGTTTCGAGTTTAATACCGATATTTTAGCAACAAATCCAATAAATCTAAGCGTAGTGCTGGGTGTATTGATTTTCTTTGGAAAGGGAGTGTGTGCGAGTTGTGTATTTCAAGAATACGTTGGATTTAACCGGCTGCACTTTCTTTATATTTATGTATTCTTTTTTAGATTTCTATAGTAGAAATAGGAACAAAAGGTGCACAATCTCGACGAATTACTTCGGAATTGGATTTTATTCAGAAATCCTATGTAAGAACCATAGCATTTCGTGACTAATTGGTAAATGAACTTTGATTCTCTTCTCTATCAACCAAGAATGTCGAGGTCTTTTACATGGTTAAAGATAAATTGTTTGAAGTCCAGGCACAGCATAGCATGGTACTCTTTCTACCACTACGTTAGTACCAAAAAGGTTGAAAAATAATACAAAGAAAAAAGGAAGAATTAGGAATTTATCCGATGTAGAACACTCATATGGATAAAATTATTTGAACCATTAACTGGAAAGATGGGTCCCCCTTTTTTATCCACTGCCGAATCGACGACCTATGTATTGTATTTGTATTGTATTTGTATAAAATATTTGTATAAAAAAAAGAATTTTTTGGATGAAAAAGATCGAAATCTCATTCTATTCTAATAATAATGAGAATGAAGTTCATAATTCTATTCAATTCTCTTTCTATTCTATTAGGATTTTGATTTAATTTATCATAGCATATAAAGAAGAAAGAATTTTCTTCTTTCTTCTTTAAAATCTTTTTCTTTTTGGAAAGAAGTTGTAAATAAAGAACAAATAAAGAAACAACTTTGCTGACAATTTTTTCTTTTTTGTCTGGTCTGAAGAGTCCTCCTAAGATTCTGATGTTAGATCAGTTTCGATATCTTTGAATAAGAACAGAAAAGAGAGGATAGGCTCATTCCGTTCAAAGATATGGGAATGCCCATTAATCAAAGAAAAGATAAAAGAAACAATTGAGCGTGAGAGCCAAATGAATTGAAAGATTCATGTTTGGTTCGGGAAGAGATATAATAGTTGTGAAATGAATGGAAAGATAATCTACTTTCATTAAATGATTTATTAGATAAGCGAAAACAGAGGATCTTGAGT